AAAACGAAAAAAGAAAAGTGTAATAAAAAAAATTTCAAATGTCATTTGAACTCAAAAACGAAAAAAAAAAAGATTTCATCTCAAAATTTTGACTACTCAGTCATGTAATAACTAATTGTGAGAAATAAAGGGATTCTTAGTCAAAATGAGATTCTCGAGAAATAGAGAAAGATAGAAAACTCTATGTCTATCTTTCTCTATTTGAATTATATATACATACGTAAAGCGGGAGGAGGCAATTCGTTTTATTTGCCAAATTTCACGAAAAGAAGAATTGATTCTTTTATCTTGTTGACAGAGGCTAAATTAGTAAGCCGGAATATAACTAAAAAAGAAAAAAAAAAGAGTTATCCGCAACTTTTTATTTTTTCTACAATCTACAATTAGATCTTATGTCGACAAAGAAAATTCCATTTGTCTGATTTTTACTCGGAGTCCGATAAACTAACTACTTGTTTGCTACAAATCAAATAATTGAACTTAATGTTCTGTTCTACTCGATTGAATTTTGATTCAAAGGAAAGAAACCATGGAACTCAAATAACTCATTCAAAACGCTTTTTAAACTATTACGTGGTATGACTAGATCGAATAACCCCTTATCGAATAAATATTCCGTCTCTTGTGAACCTTCAGGTACTTCTTTATTCAATGTTTCTTCAATTACCCTTTTACCCGCAAATGCAATATAGGCATTGGGTTCGGCAACAATGATATCCCCCAACATACCAAAACTGGCTGTCACCCCACCAGTAGTAGGAGATGTAAGGATTGATATATAGAATAACTTTTGATTTGTTTGAAAATGATATAAAGCAGAAGATATTTTAGCCATTTGTATCAAGCTCAAACTTCCTTCTTGCATGCGTGCCCCCCCGGAAGCACACACTATAATAAGAGGTAGAGATTGATTAGTAGCGTACTCAATCAATCGGGTTATTTTCTCACCCACTACGGACCCCATACTACCCCCCATAAACTCAAACTCCATAACCCCCATTGCTACGGGAATACCATTTAATTGGCCTATACCGGTTTGAATAGCCTCAGTTAATCCTGTCTTTTTTTGATAAGAATCCTTACGATCTATATAAGGCTCGTCCTCAAAATCCAATTCAAATTCAAGGTGGTTCTCCTCGAAATGCAATTGAATGGGAGCCTCCTCGGAATCCCATTCAGTGGGAGCCTCCTCGGAATCCGATTCAATGGGATCCTCCTCGGAAACCCATTGAATGGGATCCTCCTCGGAATCCGATTCATCGGAATCCGATTCAATGGGATCCTCCTCGGAATCCGATTCATCGGAATCCGATTCATCGGAATCCGATTCAGTGGGATTCTCATCGAAATCCCATTCAATGGGATCTATTGAGGCCATCTTTTCATTCATAGGATCCCAAGTATTCGGATCGATCAAAAGTTCGATTCTTTCTGAACTATTCATTATCAAATGAGATTCACATCCTTCACAAATATACAATCTTTCTTTCAAAAATCTCTTATAATTTAATGTATAACATTCTTCGCATAGAACCCACAAATGCTTGTATGAGGGCTCCTCAGTCTCACTTTCTATTTGAGTGGAATCCTGTTCAGTCTCACTTTCTATTTGAGTGGAATCCTGTTCAGTCTCACTTTCTATTTGAGCTAAATACTGTTCAGTCTCACTTTCTATTTGAGTGGAATCCTGTTCAGTCTCACTTTCTATTTGAGCGAAATACTGTTCAGTCTCACTTTCTATTTGAGCTAAATACTGTTCAATAGTACTTGTGAAACGCTCTTCGCATAGAAGCCACAAATGCTGGTATGAGGGAGTGGAATCCTGTTCAATAGTACTTTTGATTTGAGTAAAATCCTCCTCAGTCTCACTTTTGATTTGAGTAAAATCCTCCTCAGTCTCACTTTCTATTTGAGTAAAATCCCCCTCAGTCTCACTTTCTATCTGAGTGAGATCACTACCATTCGTGCTGGTTATTATACCAAAATGCTCCATTTTACTACTATTTTTACTCTCACCACAAACGGAACCAGAAAAGTCACTCTCATCGCAACTCAAAATGCTATATCCTCTCTTCTTATTATTCCAATTCCAAATAGAAGAACCGTCGTTACCCTTGCAAATCTTATTTGCAATAACACAATCTGTGTTATAACTGTCCTCACTAACATCCCTAAAAGTGCCATCATCATTTAGATCCGTTTCACAATACCTGTGAAAATGATTCGGATATTCATCTTCACTGTTATTTTCACCAGGACCGGCACTGCCCGTTGATTTACTTAACCTGTGCTCGAATTTCAAAAATACCAAATTGAACCCCAATTCTTTCAGAGAATAACCCCCCCGATGTTTGAAAAATACATCCGGATGAAATTTCCATTTTTCCATGGTACTATACCTCCCAGATGGCTGTTTATTAGCCATCTTTTGTTTTGAAATTACATAGATAATAATATCTATGTAATTACATGTCTATTATAGAAGTTTGGGATAAGAAAT